CGGCAAATAATAAAGAGGCACATAAAGTAACAAATAAAAAATGAACCTCATTATTATAAATCAAGTTATTAAATATTTCGAACAAATCTTGAAATTCGAAACTTCCCGTTATCCAATAAAAACCTAAGATTCCTAATAATAAACCAAAATCGCCTATCCGATTAGTTACAAATGCTTTTTGACAAGCGTTTGCCGCAGCGAGTCGTGTGAACCAAAAACCTATTAATAGATAAGAACACATTCCAACTAATTCCCAAAAAATATAAATTTGTATCAAATTCGAACTAGTAACTAATCCCAACATTGAAGTATTGAATAAACTCATATAAGCAAAAAATCTTAAATATCCTTGATCATGAGACATATAATTGTCACTATAAATAAGAACAAAAATTCCAACAGTAGTGATTAATATTGACATAATAGAGGTAAGTGAATCAATAAAGTACCCAAACTCGAAAGAAAAATCATTATTGATGGTCCAAGACCATACATATTGATAGATAGAACTTCTATTTATTTGCTGAAGAGACAGATCGACCGAAAAAATCATAACTATACTTAACAATAAAATATTGGGAAAAGCCCACATCCGACGAAGATTTTTTGTTGCCGTCGGAAAAAGTAGGAGTCCAATTCCTATTAAAATAGGAATTGGAAGTGGCACAAAAGGTATGATCCATGAATATTGATATGTATGCTCCATAAAAACTTTTTTTTTTCTTATTCTTTCTTAATTAATCGTTTCTGATTCACCGGCTCTTATCTCTTTTGATTGAAAGGGAGCAATAAAAAAATTAAGATATTACAAAGTTAACTCGAATTTTCTATTCTTAATCTTTTAATCTTTCTCAAATATTTTAAAAATATTCAAATTTCGAAGTTAGAAGGAATCAAATGATATCACCGAGTTACTAATGAAAAAAAAAAATTATTTGTTTAGTAAGATTTTTCTTTTCTGAAAATATCAATTATTATTTATTATTACGTATGGCGATAATTTATATACATCGATAAAGAATACAAAGAATTCCACCACAAAAAGTACTTGATTTCGATATGAATCATAGGATGTCCTAGAACTTGACTTAATAAAAGAAAAACGAATTATTTGAGTTTGTTTATTCGATATTTGAGTTTGTTTATTCGAACTTATTAACTAGTTCATTTTCATTGCGGAATTGATTGATTGTCTTCCGTTACAATAAATGAATTTATTCTTGACTATCCGATGTTTTCTTTCCATTTCCATATAATTAAAGGTAAAAATGACTATTACTAAAATTAAAATATTCTTTTTTTTTTTCAAAATTATGTATCCTTTAACAGATTAACTACGAGTCTCATTCGAATTTGATTGAAAATGAAAATTGGGCATACTCTCTCTTCGAGCTTGACCAATTACCAATTAATAGAAAAAAAAAAATTCAAGTTTGTTTTTTTATTTTATTAGGTAGATAAAATGGTTTTTTTACACTTTTTGTTTTGATGTATTTTTCATGTATAAATGGAGATGTATAAATTATAAATGTAGGACGACAAAAAAAAATAGGCAGAGATAGAAATAGAAAAGGAAAGACTTTTTTTTTTACGTTTTTTTAATTTCATCAATTCAATTTATATGTCATAATAGATCCTAATCTATCCTATAGATTTGAATGGAGATATAAAAAAGAAAGGTACCAATAAATTAAATACAAATTCTTCTTTTTTTTTTCTGCATAGTGTATGGAATATAAATAAAAAAAGGTTATATCATATTGTTTTTTTTTGTTGTAGAATAGAAGCATTTTATGTTATTTTCCCATCTCTATTTTTTTTTTTTATGAAATTTGTATAGTAGTGTATAGTAGTATATATATATAATTAGAATCTAGAAAATCTATAGGAATAGATAAATAATGACATAAAGAGACCGATCGTTTTGGTTTAAAAATAGATGTCTTTGACATCCAACTATAGCACTGCATAACCTTTTTTTTGAATGGCAGTTCCAAAAAAACGTACTTCTACATCAAAAAAGCGTATTCGAAAAAATGTTTGGAAAAAGAAAGGATATTGGGCTTCGTTGAAAGCTTTTTCATTAGCGAAATCTCTTTCTACGGGTAATTCAAAAAGTTTTTTTGTACGACAAATAAATTTGGAGTAACCTGAATTGGTTTAACTCGAATAAGATACAAAGGTTTTCTTTTTTGAATATCTTTTTTTTTTTTTTCATTTCCGGGGTGGGGATTCTTATTTTCCCCATCGCCCTGTTAGTGTTATAATAATTTGTTATTTTTATAATATTCAATTTCTAATTATAATAATAAATAATTAAATAATAAGAATTTTGATATTTCTACTATATCTAGAGCGGACCATATATAAGAGCTTTAACTGGGTTGTTGAAACTAATCCATTAAGTTTCAATTTTGTAACTTTATGAATCATTATTTCTCTGAATTATTATATATCCTTCCCTTGCTTTCAACCCAATTGAGACAACCCCCTTTCTAAT